ATATATATTATAGATATAAATTTGATATAATTGTTCCGGAATAAAAGAAAGATATTGAAAATAGCTCTTATGTTGTAACTTAAAATAAACACATTTTACTATGAAAGAAAGCAATAGTAATTTTTTTCTATGGAACGTCTAGGACCAAGAAGATTTAATCGGAAATATCGACAGATTCTTGCAGAGTCCAATCCCAATTTAATTTCTATCGAATTTGAATATCAGAATAGTGAATATAGTCATGATTCAATGGGTCAGGTCCACTTATTTTTTTTTTTTCTAATTTTACAATGTATTTGATTGAAATAATGTAAAATAAGAATATTTGGCGATTCAAAAGACAACTTTCATTATAATGAACAAAAGCTCAACTTTATAACTACTCTAATTATTAATGTATAACCGATTGTAATAATAACTTATTGTATTAGAAAGTATAAAATAAAGTATAAAGTTAGTTACTTTTTTTTTAGTTACTTATTTAGTTCCTTTTTCTATTATTCATTAATACTTAATACAATTAAAAATGAATCCAATTAAAACTAAAAAGATTAACAATATCTCTATTCTCCGCGAATAATACTATAATCGAATTTTTTGAAAAAGGTAAAAGCCCCTTATCGGATTTGAACCGATGACTTACGCCTTACCATGGCGTTACTCTACCACTGAGTTAAAAGGGCCCGTTTGATTCACTTCCTGAATACGTCACTATGTAGATAAATAAGATCTATCTATATACTTACTATTATATATAAATATATGCAGTAGAATACATAATTACATGCGATAAACTCATAATGACTCATTCAGGAATGAGAAATTGGATTTAATAAATATCACTGCAATGAATTTTTTCAAGACCGCCTCTAATTGCGTTTTTTTATTGAATTAACTTCTATTAGAACGAAATTCACTTGATTGATATGATCTATGTACTTACTAATTCAACATAGATACAATATATTTCATCGAATCATATGATGAAGAGATTCTACTTAATCCCTGAATAAAAAAATTCGATAATTTTTTTATCCTTTTTCCCAGAATTATCTTTTGTTAATTTCTGGGATTAGTGTGAGATAGAAATAGGCACATCCCCTATTAACAATGAGTGAATCAATGAATGAAAGTGGGAGAAATAGAGTTTAACCCCTTTTCTTTTCTGGCGAACAAATCGCTCTCTGAAAGGATCCTATCCTTTGTATTATTTCTATTGTATTATTTCATTTATTATTTCTATTTTTTGATTTCTATTTTTTATTTATTTCTACTATTTATATATTATCTATAATTTTATAATTTAAATTTATAAAGTATATAGAATTTACTAATTTATATTTACTATTTATTTATTATTTAATTTATTAAATAATTTATTAATATTTAATAGAAATTAATATTTAATAGAATATAAAATATTTCTAATATTTTCATAGTAATATTAATTACTAATTAATTATTAATTACTATTTGATTATTATTTGTTAGTATTTCTAATTACTATTTGAAAATAATATTAGTATATTCAAATAGTATTTTATCTTTATATTTTTTATTTTTATATATTATATAGTATATTTTTATATATTATATAGTATAAAATATTACTACTATTTAAATTACTATTTAAAAATTACTATTTAATTTAAATTTAATAGTTAAATTTAATAGTTAATAGTATAGATTTCTTATTAGATTTCTATATGTATTTTGGTTTTCTATATACATTATATAGAAAATCAATGATTCATGAATCATGATCATACGGAATCATGAAAGAAAGACGAAACAAAAAGGTCTTTCGGATTTAGTCATACCATTCCATTATATTGACAATTTCAAAAAACTGTTCATACTATGAGTATAGTATGCTGGCGATCGGGCAGCCCCCATCGTCTAGTGGTTCAGGACATCTCTCTTTCAAGGAGGCAGCGGGGATTCGACTTCCCCTGGGGGTAGGGTACTACGAAAGGAAGTGATTATCAATAAGTCTAAGATTGATTCTTCCTGGGTCGATGCCCGAGCGGTTAATGGGGACGGACTGTAAATTCGTTGGCAATATGTCTACGCTGGTTCAAATCCAGCTCGGCCCAATAATTTAATTCGCGGATCCGCCATGAAATGATATAACCCATTTATCTTGTCCTCCAAAAATAACCGATACAGAAGAAAAAAAAAAGAAAAAAGTAAAAATTTATGCTACATCCCCGCTTCTATTTATTTGCTTTGCTCTATTTCTTTGTTTTGTTAGCACAAATTTCTATATTGCTAATGATATAGATTCCTATTAAGATCCGATCCGTAAGTCTATAAGGCAAAAAGGAAAGAAAAAAGTCCTATTTTCATTACATTAAAAAAAAAAAAAAGATTATTAATCAATTTGGTAATAACGAAAGGATTACTAGTAATCTGTGTCAGTCTCACTAAAGTGCAAGTGGATATCAATATTACACTTATGCTTTTTTACAACACACACGTTGATTCTAAAGTGCTTTGAATGAAATCATAAGAATATGTATGCCATACACACGCCTTATGGGATTGTAGTTCAATTGGTCAGAGCACCGCCCTGTCAAGGCGGAAGCTGCGGGTTCGAGCCCCGTCAGTCCCGGCGGATCCAATAAATATAGCAATTTATCTCTCCATTTTCTGTGAAACGAAGTACAAGAAACGAATTTCATTTTTGTATGTGTTACCGGGAAACATATGGTACTTTATTTCATTATTCCATTCCACAGGTCTTGGAGTCCTGAATATAATGCTATCAATAATTGTACTAATCCACATATATTTCTCTCTTCAACCGGTACTAGTTGAAATAAAAGAAATTTCTATATTTGTTTCATGAGAAATGCGAAACGAAAAAGGAAAAAAAAAGAAAAAATAGAAAAGAATAATAAATAAAGGAACTCTTGATTGGATCAAGAATACAATTTTGTAATTCGGTATGGATAAAAGATCTTCCTATGTTATACTATTCAATTCTCGACGATAAGTCGATTTGATAGCTCAGATATTGTTATTCATGATATTGATCCGATTTGATATCATTGATCATCCCATTGAATTGACAGGCGAAAGATTTATTATCTCTATGGGATTAAATCCCGAGTTATTACGAAGTAAAAAAAACGATGAGATTATGGAAGTAAATATTCTCGCATTTATTGCTACTGCACTGTTCATTCTAGTCCCTACAGCTTTTTTACTTATCATATACGTAAAAACAGTTAGTCAAAATGATTAATTTGAATGAAACTTGACTTCTTCATTCTTATCAATGATTGATAAAAAAAAAAATGGAAAAAGATTCCAATTTCGCATCTTAACTGAAATGAGCGGACTAGAATCCGCAGTATTATATGTATGATAAGTATTCTATGATATTTGATAGGATGGTAGAAGGAAATCAAATATATGAATCTTTCTACCATCTATCTATTAGTGTATAAAGATAAAGTTGTATTGTATAAAAATACAGGTTTAATATAGATCAATCTATAATATACATCTTCATATATCTATTCATATATATAGATATCAATTATATATGTGTAATGTACATAGTACCCCAATTCGATTTCTTTGCTTCATCGATTTGATTTGTATTGATTTCGATCAATCTGAAATAATCGAAAGGCAAATCTTATTCTTACGATTATAATTCCTAGATTTCGTATTATTTCCAATATAAATCTCGATATCCATCGAAAGAATCCATAGAGGAAAAACGACATGGGCATTATATATATTAAATATTAATTAATATTAATAATAATAAAAGAAAAAAAAGAAAACCAAGTAATCTCTTTTTAGCATTCCGAAGAAGTAATTGATTGGTCTGTTGACAAATGATCCAAGGAGTTCTATGGGAACTTCTCAGGTTTTGAAAAGAAATAGTAAATGATTTTTAATGCTTTTTCCATGATATGAAATAAATTGATAAAGCAAAAATAACATTTATATTTATAAAATAATAAAATAAAACAAGTAGTAAGTGTGTAATGAAATATGTAACTTGCGCCAGACAAGATCTTATTATGCGTAATATCTAGTTGGGCAACCAATATGTCTATCTTGTTTCCCATATAAAATGCGTATCCACTAAATACTAAATAACAGAACAACTTTCTCTTTGAACAGGAAAGAGGTAAACAAAAATAAATAAACCAAAAAAGGGGGTCCACTATTCCTTATTGTCCATATAGAATTCTGGTAAGAGCCGGTTTTTCAAAATAGAAAATAAAATGATTTAGGAAGAATTTGCTTGGAATAAATTTCCTATCATCTCTCTTCCTTTTCTTTTCGAAATACGAACATGGGATTGAAATATCTCTTTGATTGAAAGAGTATTATTCATATAATACATTTCTCCATTATATAGTATATTACTCCACTAGAAGTCGATGAAATTTCGAAATGAAGATGATATTTTGATTAAAATACTTAAATTTAAATACTTAAAATTAAATTTAAATAAAGGCTTTCCAGAACATAAACCAATTGATACAGTTTGATTCCTCAACTCAATTAGTGGTACCCCTAGAGTCCACCTCTTCCCCATACTACGAGTGAAAGGGAAAATGTAAAGACTACCATTAAAGCAGCCCAAGCAAGACTTACTATATCCATGTGAATTATGCCCCTATCTCTATGAATATGAAGGAATTCTTCCATTATTGCTCACTAATAATAGTGGAATCAATGGTGCAGAGTCAAAACAAAAAGGAATTCTGACCCAATACTGTTGTGTTGATCAACCAATCCACTTATAACGAGTTCTTATATGATTTTCTAGTAAAATTGATAAACATTAAACACAAACAAAATAGGCAGTGACGCCCTTGGAAGTATCAAGAGAATGTTAATAATAGTACATGTAGGAATAATACGTTCTTTATTTTGTTGTCCTTCATAATCCTAAAAAAGGAAGAACAATAACAATATAAAATCAAGATAGATCACTATCGATCACACCCACCTATTTCCCGTTTTAT